CGAACATCGGATGCTGGATATCTTACACGCAGACTTGTTGAAGTAGTTCAACACATTGTTGTACGTAGAACAGATTGTGGCACCATCCGAGGGATTTCTGTGAGTCCCCGAAATGGGATGATGCCAGAAAGGATTTTTATCCAAACATTAATGGGTCGGGTATTAGCAGACGATATATATATAGGCCCGCGATGCGTTGGCATTCAAAACCAAGATATTGGTATTGGACTTATCAATCGCTTTATAACCTTTCAAACACAACCAATATCTATTCGGACCCCCTTTACTTGTAGGAGTACATCTTGGATCTGCCGATTATGTTATGGACGAAGTCCTACTCATGGCGATCTGGTCGAATTGGGAGAAGCTGTAGGTATTATTGCAGGTCAATCTATTGGGGAACCGGGCACTCAACTAACATTAAGAACCTTTCATACTGGCGGAGTATTCACAGGGGGTACTGCAGAACATATACGAGCTCCTTCTAATGGAAAAATAAAATTCAATGAGAATTGGGTTCATCCCACACGTACGCGTCATGGACATCCTGCCTTTTTATGTTATATAGACTTGTATGTAACTATTGAGAGTGAGGATATTCTACATAAGGTTACTATTCCACAAAAAAGTTTTCTTTTAGTTCAAAATGATCAATATGTAGAATCAGAACAAGTGATTGCTGAGATTCGTGCGGGAACATACACTTTCAATTTTAAAGAAAGGGTTCGAAAACATATTTATTCTGACTCAGAGGGAGAAATGCATTGGAGTACCGATGTGTACCATGCACCCGAATTTACATATAGTAATGTACATCTTTTACCAAAAACAAGTCATTTATGGGTATTATCAGGGGGTTGGTGTAGATCCCGTGTAATTCCTTCACTCTATAAGGATCAAGATCAAATTAACGTTCATTCTCTTTCTGTCGAAGAAAGATCTAGTTCTATCCTTTCAGTAAATAATGATCAAGTAAGACACAAATTTTTTAGTTCAAATCTTTTTGGTAAAAAAGAAAGCGGAATTCCTAATTATTCAGAACTTAATCGAATCATATGTACGGGTTATTGTAATCTTATATATCCTTGCATTTTCCAAGGGAATTGTGATTTATTGGCAAAGAAGCGAAGAAATAGATTCATCATTCAATTTGAATCACTTCAAGAACGAGAAAAAGAATTACTGCCCCGTTCTAGCATTTCGATTGAAATACCCATAAATGGTCTTTTTCATAGAAATTTTATTTTTGCTTATTTCGATGATCCTCAATATAGAAGAAATAGTTTAGGAATTACTAAATATGGGACTATAGGGGTGCATTCAATCCTCAAAAAAGAAGATTTGATTGGAGTCAAAGAATTTAAGCCAAAATACCAAATAAAAGTAGATCCATTTTTTTTCATTCCCGAGGAAGTGCATATTTTACCTGAATCTTGTTCCATAATGGTACGGAACAATAGTCTCATTGGAGTAGATACACCAATCACTTTAAGTACAAGAAGCCGAGTAGGCGGATTGGTACGCGTGGAGAAAAAAAAAAAAAAGATTGAACTTAAAATATTTTCTGGAAATATACATTTTCCTGGAGAGATGGATAAGATATCCCGACAAAGTGGTATCTTGATATCACCGGAAAGGGTAAAAAAAAATTCTAAGAAATTCAAAAAATTGAAAAATTGGATTTATGTACAATGCATCACACCTACCAAAAAAAAGTATTTTGTTTTGGTTCGACCTGTAATCATATATGAAATAGCAAATGGTATAAATTTAGTAACACTTTTCCCACAGGATTCGTTGCAAGAAAGGGATAATCTGAAACTTAAAGTTGTCAATTATATCCTTTATGGAAATGGTAAACCAATTCGGGGAATTTCTGGGACAAGTATTCAATTAGTTCGGACTTGTTTAGTGTTGAATTGGGACCAAGACAAAAAAAGTTCTTCTATCAAAGAAGCCCTCGCTTCCTTTGTTGAAGTAAGGACAAATGGTCTGAGTTTAGTTCGAAATTTCCTAAGAATAGACTTAGTGAAATCCCATATTTCGTATATCAGAAAAAGGGAAGACCCCTCAGGTTCAGGATTGATCTTCAATAATGAGTCTGATTACACCAATAGCAATCCATTGGATTCTCTTTATTCCAAGGCAAGGGTTCAACAATCCCTTAGTCAAAATCAAGGAACTATTCGTACGTTGTTAAATATAAATCGGAATAAAGAACGTCAATCTTTGATAATTTTGTCAGCATCTAATTGTTTTCAAATGGATCCATTCAATGATGGAAAATATTATAATGTGATAAAAGAATCAATTAAAAAAGATTCTCTAATTTCAATTAGGAATTCATTAGGACCTTTAGGAGTAGTCCCTCAAATTTTAAATTTTTATTCCTTTTCTCAGTTAATAACTCATAATCAGACCTCGATAACTAACTATTTGGAACTTTACAATTTAAAACAGACTTTTGAAGTATTTAACTATTATTTAATGGATGAAAAAGGGAGGCTTTTAAATCCTGATCCGTGTAGTAACATGGTTTTGAATACATTCAATTTGACTTGGTTTTTTCTCCATCAGAATTATTATCATAATTATTGTGATGAAACACTCACAAGAATTAGCCTTGGACAGTTTATTTGTGAAAATGTATGTATAGCCAAAAACGGACCACACCTAAAATCGGGTCAAATTTTAATTGTTCAGGTTGATTCTGTAGTAATAAGATTAGCTAAGCCTTATTTGGCCACTTCAGGAGCAACTGTTCATCTCCATTATGGAGAAATCATTTATGAAGGAGATACGTTAGTTACCTTTATATATGAAAAATCAAGATCTGGTGATATAACGCAGGGTCTTCCAAAAGTGGAACAAGTGTTAGAAGTGCGTTCGATTGATTCCATATCGATGAGCCTAGAAAAGAGAGTTGAGGGTTGGAACGAGCGTATAACAAGAATTCTTGGAATTCCTTGGGGATTTTTAATTGGTGCTGAACTCACTATAGTGCAAAGCCGTATTTCTTTAGTTAATAAGATACAAAAGGTTTATCGATCCCAGGGGGTGGAGATCCATAATAGACATATAGAAATTATTGTACGTCAAATAACATCAAAAGTATTGGTTTCAGAAGACGGAATGTCTAATGTTTTTTTACCTGGAGAGCTAATTGGAGTCTTGCGAGCGGAACGAACGGGGCGTGCTTTGGAAGAACCGATCTATTACCGAGCTATATTATTGGGAATAACGAAAGCATCTCTAAATACGCAAAGTTTCATATCCGAAGCAAGTTTTCAAGAAACTGCTCGAGTTTTGGCAAAAGCCGCTCTCCGAGGTCGTATAGATTGGCTGAAAGGTCTGAAAGAAAATGTTGTCCTAGGAGGGATGATACCCGTTGGTACCGGATTCAAAGGATTAGCGCATCGCTCAAGACAACATAATAACATTCCTTTGGAAATTCAAAAGAAGAATTTATTCGAGGGGGAAATGAGAGATATTTTGTTCCACTACAGAGAATTATTCGATTTTTGCATTTCAAAGAATTTAAATGGTAGATCAGAACAATCATTTCTAGGATTTTTCAATTTCTAAGAGCAGATTCATCCTGTTACCTATCGGCAGTCATTTGATTTGGTAATAATAATAAAGATAATAACGAATCGAAATAAATGAATAATGGCTTGGATCGTGTATCAACGGCCAATCCCCGGTAGAGGTAGAAGATAAGGTTTCATTGGAACAATTTTTTATTTCTATTTCAGGGTACCTCATCTCTTTTTTTTTTTAAGAAAAAAAAAAGAGAGGAAGTGTGGGGAGAAATGACAAGAAGATATTGGAACATCCATTTGGAAGAGATGATGGAAGCAGGCGTTCATTTTGGTCATGGTACTAGGAAATGGAATCCTAGAATGGCACCTTATATCTCATCAAAGCGTAGAGGTATTCATATTATAAATCTTACTCGAACTGCTCGTTTTTTATCAGAAGCTTGTGATTTAGTTTTTGATGCAGCAAGTAGGGGAAAACAATTCTTAATTGTTGGTACCAAAAATAAAGCAGCTGATTCAGTAGTACGGGCTGCAATAAGGGCCCGGTGCCACTATGTTAATAAAAAGTGGCTCGGTGGTATGTTGACGAATTGGTCCACTACAGAAACTAGACTTCATAAGTTCAGGGACTTGAGAACGGAACAAAAGACGGAGGGACTCAACCGTCTTCCGAAAAGAGATGCCGCTATGTTGAAAAGACAATTATCTCACTTACAAACATATCTGGGCGGGATTAAATATATGACAGGGTTGCCCGATATTGTAATAATCGTTGATCAGCAAGAAGAATACAGGGCTCTTGAAGAATGTATCACTTTAGGAATTCCAACGATTTGTTTAATTGATACAAATTGTGACCCAGATCTCGCAGATATTTTGATTCCAGCTAATGATGACGCTATAGCTTCAATTCGATTAATTCTTAACAAATTAGTATTTGCAATTTGTGAAGGCCATTCAAGCTCTATACGAAATCCTTGATTAATAATAAGATAAATCTATTTTTGTAGGACTTCCTAGATTTATTCAATTGGTTACTATTCCTGAATCGCACAAAAGAGATAAAAATAATTAAGGATATTGTAATAAGTTGGTATCAAAAAAATATACAACTCAAGGCAAGTCTAAAATAAAAAAAAAAAGACGGTCGAATCAAAATAATTTTTTTTTTAGTTCTATTTCTTTCAGGGGGCAATATGAATGTTCTTTTATGTTCTATCAACACACTAAAGGGGTTATACGATATATCTGGTGTCGAGGTCGGCCAACATTTCTATTGGCAAATAGGAGGTTTTCAAGTCCATGCCCAAGTACTTATTACTTCTTGGGTTGTAATTGCTATCTTATTAGGTTCATCTATTATAGCTGTTCGGAATCCACAAACCATTCCTACTGACGGTCAGAATTTATTCGAATATGTCCTTGAATTCATTCGAGACGTGAGTAAAACCCAGATTGGAGAAGAATACGGTCAATGGGTTTCCTTTATTGGAACTATGTTTCTGTTTATTTTTGTTTCGAATTGGTCAGGGGCTCTTTTACCGTGGAAAATCATACAGTTACCTCATGGAGAGTTAGCCGCACCCACAAATGATATAAATACTACTGTTGCTTTAGCTTTACTCACATCAGTAGCATATTTTTATGCGGGTCTTACAAAAAAGGGATTAGGTTATTTTGGTAAATACATTCAACCAACTCCAATTCTTTTACCCATTAATATCTTAGAAGATTTCACAAAACCTTTATCACTTAGCTTTCGACTTTTCGGAAATATATTAGCTGATGAATTAGTAGTTGTTGTTCTTGTTTCTTTAGTACCTTTAGTAGTTCCTATACCTGTTATGTTCCTTGGATTATTTACAAGTGGTATTCAAGCTCTTATTTTTGCAACTTTAGCTGCAGCTTATATAGGCGAATCCATGGAGGGTCATCATTGATTAGTTTTAGAAAAAGTTTAGCTTAAGGCAATATATACATGGCTCAAGATAATCTATTTAGGGAATAAAAATAGAAAAATAATATATAAATAAGGAAAATATATAAGATCTAGAGAGTAATAGGAAAAAAAAAAAAAAGATTACGATATTAGTAGGAAAGGATTTACAAAAAAAAGAGATGAAAAAAAATGTATTTGTTAGGGGAGTGTGGAGTCGAATTAGACGTATTGAATCGAATTAATATAAGACAACACTTGTGTATGTTTCGAAGAATGGTTCTCGAATCCGATTGACTCTAAAATACTAATAATAGGTTTACATTAGGTAAGAAACACAAGTATATGTGATATTAGGTATTAACTAGTTATATATGAACTAAAGATATGCTCTACTACTGGTAATTTAGATATGGATTCTAGTTGAAGTCCTTCCGTTTCGTCTGTAGTTGTGAATTGACTATTGAATGAATACCAAGATTTAATCAAGAAAAGGAAGAATGACAGGAGTATAGTATGGATTCACAAAAACTACGTGGATGGGTAGGAACTCAAAAAAAATATATTCAAATAGTTCTGATGATTCAATCATATTATTATTTCAATTCGGAGTTTTTAGTTACTTCGACTGTATAAATCTTAGCAATGGAATAATAAGTTATAATTCATTGGTTGATTGTATCATTAACCATTTCTTTATTTTGGTGTGAGGAGCTTATCATGAATCCACTTATTTCTGCCGCTTCCGTTATTGCTGCTGGGTTGGCCGTAGGGCTTGCTTCTATTGGGCCTGGGATTGGTCAAGGTACTGCTGCAGGCCAAGCTGTAGAAGGGATTGCGAGACAACCTGAGGCGGAGGGAAAAATACGAGGGACTTTATTGCTTAGTCTGGCTTTTATGGAAGCTTTAACCATTTATGGATTGGTTGTAGCATTAGCACTTTTATTTGCAAATCCTTTTGTTTAATTTGAATCCTAAAAAAAAACAAACACTATGTATTCTTTTTTATTTCTTTGAACTTTCTGTTCGTGCTTTTTCTAATTTTATGAACCTTTCACTCTTACAATTATTTATTCGTTGGTACAATACCCTATGTATGGGGAGAGACTTATTTGTGGATGAGGAATTAGCATAGTGACTCTTTCCTCTTCTTAATTCAAGGTTCAATGGAACTCGTTTTAGAAATTGTTCCAACAAAGGAAAAGCAATTGACATCAACCTTGGTACCTAATTCGAATCTAATAAGTATAGTTCTTATTGTTTTTTGGAAATTGTCAATATTCGAATCTAATAAGTATAGTTCTTATTGTTTTTTGGAAATTGTCAATTGAAAAAAAAAAAATTAGAAAGAGTAAGTAAAAAAGAAACATATAAATAAATAAAAAATAGATAATTAATTTTATCTAGAAAAGGAGATAATATGAAAAATATAACCGATTCTTTCATTTCCTTGGATTACTGGCCATCCGCGGGGAGTTTCGGATTTAATACCGATATTTTAGCAACAAATCCAATAAATCTAAGTGTAGTGCTTGGTGTATTGATTTTTTTTGGAAAGGGAGTGTGTGCGAGTTGTTTATTTCAAGAATAGGTTGGATATAACCAACTGTACTTTTCTCGTTAAAACTACGAAAAAAAAAGTGCATCATCTCGCGAATTACTTATGACTAAATTTTAAAATCATATTGAAGAACCATAGCATTTCGTCATTCATTGGTAAATCCACTTTGATCCTCTACGAACCAATAATGGGGGACCATTAACATGGTTAAAGCTAAACCGTTTGTTTCAAGTCCGGGCACAGGATGGTACGCTTTCTACTATTATGTTAATATTTTACTACAGAATTTATTTTTTCGATATATAACACTCATGTCGATAAAATGATTTGAACCTTTCATTTTTTTTTTTGATAATTTTTTTGTAAAAAATGCCAAAAATGAGGATTCCCCCCTTTTTTTATCCAATGTTGAATCGATGACCTGTGTATAAAGTAATAAAAATTCTTTGGATTTGAAGAAA